AGGGTATAGTAATGCTATGAATGACCCAGTATCGAATACTAGTAATAATATCAGCAAAAGAACGTTCTCCTGTGCTTCCAGACATGTCAAGCTCCACATATTCTTGTACAGTCAAAGGGGGATCGATTCCGTAAAAGATGAGATCAGTAAAAGTAAATGGAAATTCACCGAAATCTAATCTTTGTGAGATCGTCAATATTGTACCGAGGGTGTCTTTAGAGTATACCGAATCAGTATAGCTATCCTTCTTCTGACACAGCAATGCAATTTCAATCAGTATCGAAATGAAGTGCTAGATAATTTATTTCTTCCTTTTTTTGTCAATGTAGAACCGTGCGCCACGCCATTCCATTCAATAGAAAATTCCTTAAATTCCTGTAGTATAGGATTTCTCTTCATTATTGGCTTCGGAATAGAAACTGAAGATCAGTTAAAATGTGAATCCGACGAGTTGGTTTCTAATAATTCATGAAGGAGATTATCATATTCACACAATTCAATTAGATGCGAAATCTATAAATTTCCTTTTCGCGATTGTATTCGTGATTGTAGAAGAGGTTTATTTGGACTCTTTTTTAGTATTCTTATTTTAAAGAATTGGTTAGTTGTCCGGTAAAAGTAACAGTAGTCGATAGTATTCGATGAAAAAAAGAAAAAAAAAACGAATAAAATAATTGTAACAATCAATATTTGTGATGCGCGCATTGTTGTATTAGATCGAAAGGTTCTTTCTTGACCTAAGTACAAGGATGGCCTTTATAATATAGAAAGATAAAACGTAGAATCTAGAAATAAATAATAGAAATTACTAGTCTTAGAATCTAGTTGGACCTAAATAAAGATTTTTTTTTTTCTCATTCGAGATATTAGGTGAATGAACCTACTAGGGAATCTAATGAGTTAAAATGAAAGTAAAAGATGTAATGATTTTCGAATTTTATTCCATAGTGATTCAAAGAGAGTTTTATTTTTGAATGAAGTTACACGACACAGTTCTTATTATTATTTTAATATTTGTTTACTCGTGAGTTGCCCAATAAATCTGTTGATTCGGAATCACGGGATGGATAGCTGTCACAGATGATGAATCCATTTCTTTTTCTACCTCTGTCAATCTATCCTTGTTAATGCCGTCTATAATGATTGACGAATCAAAAACTTTCAATTGAACTTATTCTTTCAATTGGTATTTTTGCTTATCCTCGTATCTTTCAAAAATGGAAACTTAGGTAAGTGCTTTCTAAACATATGTATAAAAAAAACATATTTCATTTAGCTCCTTCATGCCTACTATAACTAGTTATTTCGGTTTTCTACTAGCGGCTTCAACTATAACCTCAGCTTTATTTATTGGTCTAAGCAAGATACGACTTATTTGAAATTAATTGAATGAACAATTTATAAAAAGAAATCTTTCTGTGGGATTCCATGTATTCCATAGTTCCTTACCGGGGCAATTGCCAATTATTAGTCATTGAGATTTATGGGCAATTCGTATTAATATTTAGGGATAGATATTACCTCTCTTTTTTTTCCCTTTCCAAACAAATTGAAATGATTGAAGTTTTTCTATTTGGAATCGTATTAGGTTTAATTCCTATTACTTTGGCTGGATTATTCGTAACTGCATATTTACAATACAGACGTGGTGATCAGTTGGACCTTTGATTAATTAACATTTTTTTTATTAGTTATTGACCTCCTACTTTCTTTTCTTTAATCCACAGGAGGTCAAATTCTGATTGCTGTTCAAGTTAGTGACCTTATTTCAGTTAAATTTGACCTAACAAGAACGGAATCACGCTCTGTAGGATTTGAACCTACGACATCGGGTTTTGGAGACCCACGTTCTACCGAACTGAACTAAGAGCGCTTTCTTATCACAATAGATAAGACTGTGATTCTTTTTGTAACCCCAATACATCTTGCGTGTATATATATATATATATCATATATAGTATCATAAAATGAAAGAAAGATTATGTATGTCCAATTTAATTGATCTCAATTGATTCCTCGTTACTGCTCAGAGGAGAAGTAATAGGTAGGGATGACAGGATTTGAACCTGTGACATTTTGTACCCAAAACAAACGCGCTACCAAGCTGCGCTACATCCCTTTCAATTGGCCTACAGTGTCATTGTAGAGAATCCCTGTCTTCTTTTCCATAGTGTTATTTCTTCCATTGATATACACAATTTATATTGCCATTTCTTCTTTTTGGGGCTCATATCATATAACATATAATAAAAGACTTATATACACGCATATGAGACGGTAAAAAGAAAAATGAATATTTTTCAGCAATGCTCAGGAAGAAAGGGACGTATTTTTCTGTTTTAAGAAAAGAAAATCTTATCTACCGAATCATTGTACATTTCCATTTTAATTAGGGATTACCCCGTACAAATACAAGTGGTCCTTAACTACATATGCATCTGATCATATATGTATTGCCATTATGTATTACAATAAAGAAGGAGGATTTTCAATGCGAGATCTAAAAACATATCTTTCCGTGGCACCGGTACTAAGTACTCTATGGTTCGGGTCTTTAGCAGGTTTATTGATAGAGATCAATCGTTTATTCCCGGATGCGTTGACATTCCCTTTTTTTTCTTTTTAGAATTAGAATAAGGTAAGGGAGGAAAGAGAAAGAATAAAAGTGGATTCAATCTCAGCGAAACTTGGATTCAGGCTTAAATTAATAATAGAGTGAGCGCGGGAATGAAATGTGGGTCTAGGGCAACAGTATCATACAAGATAACAGTATCATACAAGATACTTAAATAAGATACTGTACTGCAATTAGAAATATAGTTTGAAATCATTGTATTACTTATTATTTACTATTACTCTATTGATTGCAACGAAATCTTTCATAATTGGATTTCGAGTTAGCAACTTCTATTTTTTCTTTGTTCCTTTCTTATTCGCTTCAGATCGAAAAAATGGAAGAGTTGAGCGAATCAAAAACCAAAGGAGGTTCATGGCCAAGAGTAAAGATGTCCGAGTAACGGTTATTTTGGAATGTACCAGTTGTGTGCGAAACGGTGTTAATAAAGAATCAACGGGCATTTCCAGATATATTACTCAAAAGAATCGACACAATACGCCTAGTCGATTGGAATTGAGAAAATTCTGTCCCTATTGTTACAAACATACGATTCATGGGGAGATAAAGAAATAGATCGAACGAGGGCCTGTTTGTCACCCTTCCAAGGAACAGGAAAAATGACATATTATATATATAACATATAGTTAATAATATAACTAAATCAAATCCTATTTCTTAATTCTAATTCATTTTTAATCCAATTGAAATAGAAATAGGATTTTCAGGGGTAAGGAATAAACAAACCATGGATAAATCCAAGCGACCTTTTCTTAAATCCAAGCGATCTTTTCGTAGGCGTTTGCCCCCGATCCAATCGGGGGATCGAATTGATTATAGAAATATGAGTTTAATTAGTCGGTTTATTAGTGAACAAGGAAAAATATTATCTAGACGAGTGAATAGATTGACCTTGAAACAACAACGATTAATTACTATTGCTATAAAACAAGCTCGTATTTTATCTTTGTTACCTTTTCTTAATAACGAAAACCAGTTTGAAAGAACCGAGTCGACCGCTAGAACTACTGGTTTTCGAACCAGAAATAAATAGGCTTACTCTTCAATCGAATCAAAGTTCCAATCCGAACTCAAACGCAGATGGATGTTTTGTTCGAAAAATCCAAGAATCTAGATTTGATTGTGTGTCGTAAGAAAAAAAAATCACAGAATCGGGGAAGAAAAGAATAAATCTTTTTTTTTTATTGAGCGCGTTCGCTCATTTTGACGACCTTTTATCAATTTTTATCATACTAATTTCGACTATACCTTCCCGGAGTTCATTCTCCGGGGAACATCGTTTAAATTTTCCGGTGGATTCATTACAATCCCCTTCTTTTATGATCTCATTGGAAATCATATAAAGACAATTCCTATTTAATATAGCTATTTGTGCAAGTATTTTACGATTAAGAAGCAATTTCCTCTTGTACAGATCGTGTATTAATCTACTATAACTATAGGATACCTTATTCTCGCGAATTACTGCATTTATCCGAGTGATCCACAAACGACGAAAATCTCTCTTTTGCCTATCTCTATCCCGATGAGCAGAAACCAAAGCTCTTATTTTCTGTTGAGTAATAGTTCGAGTAAGTCTTGAATGAGCCCCCCGAAAGCTTGATGCAAATAAACGAATTTTTGTTCTACGTTTACGAGCTACATATCCTCGTCTAATTCTGGTCATTGAATAAATGAAACTTTGATGAATAACTAATTTATTTCCGTTCTTTCAGTTATTCTTTTCCTCTTTACTGGTCGATTAATAACAAAACGGATTCTTCCAATGTATAAAATAAAAATTCCAATGGCTTTTGCTACTATAACCTTCCCGACCACGATTTTTTTCTTTTTTTTTTAGTCATTTCACCGCTAAATAATAAATTGATTGATACTAGGTATCAAAAAAAAAAAAAAACATAGTAAATAAAAATGGATAAAGAAATAGTGGTTCCGTCGTTTCTATGGTTACTTCTTAAACGGTGAGGTCCTTTCTATACACCGGAGCCCCTTCCTTCATTTAATCAATATTATTGGTAACTTGTACAGTTCACACCCTTTGGCTCTACCCATGAATTATTTAGTAATAGGTCTTTCACAATGAGATCTACCCATACAGTAACGGTATTTAATTATGAAATTTAGCTAGGTAGCTGACCCTGTTAGTCCGTTCTTGCAAGAGTAGAAACATCATTTTTCTGCTTGTTAAATAGGATTTACCCCGCTTAATGGATAATCATTTTTTACCAATGGGGAATTGCTTCTCATCTTAAATTCAGGTGATTGGATTTGCACCAATGGAAACCATAAATTGCATACACAGGGATATAAGGGATCTTTTTTTTTTTTTAGATAGTGAGTGGAATTCTTCCATTCTATCCTATTCATATTCTATCCTATTTACTGGTACTGATCATTGATACTGGAAAAATGATTTCCTTTCTTGTGTACCAGCTCATGATCTGAACGCGTCGCACATACACCCTAGTACAAGTTCCTCGGCGCTGAGGACATCCCCGAAGAGCGGGGGATTTCGTGACATTTCTTATTGGCTGTCTTGTGTTTCTAATAAGTTGTTTAATGGTTGGCATGCTGAATCATATACATAATAGGCTGGTTTAGATCGATCCTAACCGGATGATTATGAATTGCTTCTATTTATAGTTAATAGAATATTAAACGCGGTAAGAATATAAAGAAAATCTCAATAAAATCACAGATTTGCGCGAAATCCCTGCTATTTTCATTCAACCGCTACAAGATCAACAATTCCATGAGCTTGGGCTTCTGTTGCTGACATAAAAACATCCCTTTCCATATCTTCCGATACAACCCATAAGGGTTTGCCCGTTCTTTGTACATAAACCCTTGTGATGGTTTCGCGCAGTTTTAGCAGTTCTTCCGCTTCCAGGATAAATTCTCCCGTTTGTGCCTCATAAAAAGAGCTAGCGGGTTGATGGATCATTACCCTGATGATAAATAAAGGGTTCCTCTATCTTGCATGATGAGGTGAAAACAAAAGAATAAAATAACAAGAAAAAAAAGATAGAATTGAACAACCGTACAGGCATCTTTTGTGCAGTGCATACGGCTCTATAATGGAATTTACTTTTACCTTTCATCGAATAAAGAGAAAATATAGGATCTATCAGACCCAGATCGGCAAATGATCCAATTACCACCCTTCCTTTCGGGGGAGTTAAAAAATACTATGATGGTTCCGTTGCTTTATATATTTATTTCGTCTGTGATTCAGCAATCCCAAAGTTTCTTTTTGAGCTAAGGAAAAAATAATCTTTTAATTTTCGTACTATTTCATAACATAAATATTGTTAAAATCCTTTCGGTGTGAAAACAAAAAAAGTTTGTGACGCTGAAATGAACTCCCGATAGATAAGATAAAATCGGAAATACCTTTTTTTTATCTCATACTACTCTTTCGATACATAATCTAATGCTTTGAAAAAAAAAAAAATAATAATAATAATTTTCTCATATCGAATTCGAAGTGCCATGCTATTATTACTTAATATTCCTGCGAAGGCATAGTCTTTTTTTCTCTCAAATAAAAATAAAAAACTCAATGGCGCCAAGCGTGAGGGAATGCTAGACGTTTGGTAATTTCTCCTCCGACCAGGATAAAGGATCCCATTGAAGCGGCCAACCCCATGCATATTGTATGTACATCTGGTCGTACAAATTGCATGGTATCATAAATAGCTACTCCGGGTATTACCCATCCTCCGGGAGAGTTTATAAACAAATATAGATCTTTGGTATCATCCTCTATACTGAGATATACCATAAGACCAATAAGTTGATTAGAGATCTCACTATCAACCTCTTGGCCTAAAAAAAGCAATCTTTCTCGATAAAGTCGGTTGATTAGGATAAATACTATCCCTTAGGAACCGTACATGCACCTTTTGATGCATACGGTTCAAAAAAAGAAAATCGCGAAAAAAAGAATCAATGTGTAGATTCCAGCCCCCTTTATTTTTGCATAGTAGGCTCTGTCTAATTTTTAACGAAGGAACTTTTTCTTCCATTTTTCAAGAAAGATAAGTTTTAGCTCGTTTCCCTATAATATAAAAAAATTCACTAAACTTATCGAACTAACTTTTCATTGATGTATTGTTTCATCGAGATCCAATCCAAATCACGATGTCATTTTCTTGTTCCTGAATGGGCCTCTTCAATTCTTTTAGGTTTATGCTCTACTCCAGGTAAAGATATGCCCGATTTCGATTTGCACATATAGGACAAATGCTTCCAAATACCACTTCTTTTTTTTTTTTCAATTCATTTGATGTCTTCCGTAAAATATTCGACGTATTCATCATATTATTTGATTGATTAACACTTTGAGATCACTCCTATTTATAAATTAAATCGTTTATATTACAAGTAGTAATCATGGATCCATTACGGATTGGGTTTTTTCTAAACGGAGCCTGGATACTTCATTTTATTGGTCCAACCAAGCCAACCATAAATTATTTTAATTGATATGATAATATTAATCTGGATCCCCCCAAAATGGATCTAATTGCACTTCGCGCTCCAAATTTTTGATAATTCAATCAATCTTTCTTGGGCGAAACAGAGGATATCTCGATCGGGGGAGAGAACGGGGAAATCCCATATGACCCAATATATCTGACAAGTCGCACTATACGTCAACCCAAGATGCATCTTCCTCTCCAGGACTTCGAAAAGGTACTTTTGGAACACCAATAGGCATTAAATGAAAGAAAAAAGAATTAAGTACTATATTTCACTTTGATGTGGAAACGTAATAATGGGTTTAATTGTCTTCATAATATTGGTCGTTATTATATTTGAATATATTTTATCCATATATTGGATAAGGTCATAAAGGAAGA